GGTTTGGTCGCATACTTGAAAAATAACCCAAAAAATCAAGGGAATGCTTGGATAATTGGTTTATATAAATCCTTCCTGGTTGAGACCACACATAAGAATGACATTGCCATAAATTGACAAGATAATATTTCCACTTATTCATTAGAAGAGGGGTATCCTTCGAAGACAGAATAGATTTTCCTTGATATCTAACATAATGCATAAAAGGATCCTTGAAGAACCATAAGATGGCGGCCGGAAAATCATTAATGAAGACTTCTTCCACAGGATATTTTTTTTTTTCATAGAAATGTATTCGCTCAAAAAAGATACCAGAAGAGGTTAATCGTAAATGAGAAGATTGATTACGAAGAAAAAGTAAAATGGATTCGTATTCACATACATGAGAATTATATAGGAGCAAGAATAATCGTGTATTACGTTTTGAAAAAATAATTTTTTTTGGAGTAATAAGACTATTCCAATTATAATACTCGTGAAGAAAGAGTCGTAATAAATGTAAAGAAGAGGGATCTTTCACCCAATAGCGAAGGGTTTGAACCAAGATTTCCAGATGAATGGGGTAGGGTATTAGTACATCTGATACATAATTTAAATGTGGGAATTTGTCCTCTAAAAAAGGAAATATTGAATGAATTGATCGTAAATTATAAGATTTTACGATTTCTGTCGCCTCTAAGGAAGATACTAATCGTAGGGAAAACGGAATTTCCACAATGACTGCAAATCCCTCCGACATCATTTGAGAATACAAATTTTTGTTGTACCCAAAAATTTTTTTTTGGTTAGAATCATTAGCGGAAATTATCAAATGATTCTGTTGATACATTCGACTAATTAAACGTTTTATAATTAGTAAACTATATTTAGTGTCATAACCTACATTATCCAACAAAATCGATCTATTTAAACCATGATCATGAGCAAGTGCATAAATATACTCCCGAAAGATAAGTGGGTATAGGAAGTCATGTTGCTGATATCTATCTAGTTCTAAATATCCTTGAAATTCTTCCATTTTTAATGTGAACAAGAAAAGAAATAGGTGATTTATTGGGTTATCAAATGATACATAGTACGATACAGTCAAAACAAGGTATTATAGTAAGAAAATACCTCGGAACAAGTAAGACTCATCAACGGACTCTCTAGCCTCTCTTTTTCCATCTAATTGATTTATGTTCGTTCTAGGGTAACAAGATGGTTAGAAGTCCTTTATTTTTTCAATCCAATCGCTCTTTTGATTTTGAAAAATCTTTATCAATATACTGCCTTCTTCTACACATTTATCTCTACCCCATAATGGGTAATAGCTAATAATTAGGACTCATAAGAAATTTATAATCCACTCATGGGAAAAGTTTTTCCCGTATTAAGCACTAATATATTTTTAACGTCTAATTAGATCGGGTAATCATTCAAAAATTAAGAACAGAAGCTCATTACTTTTTGTTTCCCTATAATTGGAACCGTAGTTAGGGCTCTACCCATTTATTCACTCGACCAAATTCATTTTTTTTATTACACGACAAGAATTCAAACAATTATAATAAGGTTTTGGACCTATTCGGTAAGAATGAAATATTCTTAGAATTATCCATTGATACGACATGCTGCTTTTTCCATTCATTCCTTTCAGGATCAGTCGTGGTCTTACAAACTCTACCGATGGTATGGACGAATCTTTTGCTTCATACAAATGTGTAAAAGATGCTAGCCGCACTTAAAAGCCGAGTACTCTACCGTTGAGTTAGCAACCCAAATAAAATAATTAGAATGTGTAGATACAATCGGAATCTCAATAAAAAAAAGATTGAATTGCACAACGCAATCCAAACCAATCAAAACATTAAAATAGCACAAATTTTTAAAATTCTAATTGATTAGATTCTGAACATAATAAAAATGAACAGATCCGATGAAAAAATTCTCAGATAAAAATAGGGATAAAGTAAAATATTTATAAATAGCTCCTTGTCTCTTATGTCATCCATTAATTCTATAGTATATATAGATTTTATTGAGTTTAATCTTAATCAAAAAAAGACTTCTTGTATCACAGAAAATACAAGAACCCATTATTTGAATGAAATAAAAGCTATGGGACGGAGATAGAAATGGATCCTTTTATCCACGATCGGATTATATTTATTTGATACACTGTTGTCAATATGAATGTTGAGAAAAGAATACAAAAGAAAAAACAATTTAGAAATATAACTAACAATTCCAATTTCAATCAATTAGACAATTAGAATTCTAAGAAAAAATAAGAAAAAAAAAAAAAAAAAAAACTAAGGACTTGTGTTGGATTGGCACTATATATAATATTTCTATACAACACAACATTGATACAATATTGGTGGAAAAAAAAAATTTTAGTAAAAAAAATGAGGTTTATTCACTAAAATAAGCAAGTGAAATCCTTTGTGTTTTTTTATTTGTTCCTTAACTCATTGACAGTAATCTCAAAATTTTATATTTATAGACCCGATTACTTCATTTATTTATTCACTTAATCTTTTTCTATCTATTTTATATATATCAATAAAATTTATATCAATAAAATAGAAATAGATTTTTGTCGTTATAAAAGACACTCTTTTATAGTAACAATAATAAATTTAGTATGATATTAATAAATTTAGTATGATATAAATAGAACAAAAGAGGAAATAGCAAAGAAACAAAAAGGTTATACAAGGCTATATACAAATCATCCACATTTTTTTTATTTCATTAATTGAATTTTATTTGTTGATTAGGGCGAAGTTCCGTAAAAACCCCCGCCCTTTTTGAAATATCATGAACAGTTCCTGTAGGTTGAGCACCTTTTTCAAGGAAATATAGAATAGCAGGAACATTTAAATAGATTTGATTCTTTATCGGGTCATAAAAACCCACTTTACGAAGATCTCTTCCCTCTCGTCGGGATCGAACATCAATTGCAACGATTCGATAAATGGCTCATTGGGATAGATGAACAATACTCCCCCCCCCTAGAAACGTATAAGAAGTTTTCTCCTCGTACGGCTCGAGAAAATTCTAAATTATGTCTATGTCTAAATTATGTCTATGTATAGAATCATAATATCAAATAGATCCATAAAATCATCAAATTCATAATTCATTATATTATTGATTTTAGTTTAAATACTTTTTCGTAGTCTCCCCCCCCCCCAAAAAAAAAAAATTATTTGTATCCTCATAACTCAAGTTGAATAACTCTCAAATAATTCAAAAGAAACCTTTTAGGTATTAAATTTATTGAGTGGTCTCTAACCCTTTTTGTCTGTCTCCTTTAGAATCTATTTTGATTCTTAAATACGATCTAGTTGTTGAGACAATTGAAAACGGTATTTCCTTGTTCCAGGATCTTTATCTTTGCCTTGAATCATTGGGTTTAGACATTACTTCGGTGATCTTTAAATCGTTTCAAAACGGCAGCAACATACCATTTTTTGTGATTTCTTTCTATCAAAGAATCGTATGAATGGTTGATTCCTACGTAATACACTTTACTTTTAATTTGATCAAAAGAGTTTTACCAATTCCAACAAAATTCACTTTTAAATTTTATCGAATTGGATCCTTTAGATTTATATATCTAAAATATACTTACGAAGTTGTTCCAATTTATTGATCGATACTAACCTTAGATTCTTGCCCTTGAGAAATTAATCAATACGTTCTACTCGAGCTCCATCGTGTACTATTTACATGGCAACACTCTCAAAAATGAGGGTTCCAGTGGAACAGAACAAATGATGTCGAGCCAAGAGCACTTTCGTTCCTATATAATATAAAAAAGTGGTGGATGTAAGAATCCACAGCTGATCATGTCCTTCAAGTCGCACGTTGCTTTCTGCCACATCGTTTTAAACGAAGTTTTACCATAACATTCCTTCCGTTTGGAACCAGTATGTAATTGATTCAATTATGGAATCGTGAATAATCATCGGTTCGGTCGGTACATAATAATCTATACTTTTTTCTTCTATATGAAGAATGGATAATGTATGACGAAGTCTCAACAAGAATTCAATCAATTTAACCCCATTGTTTATAATTTTTTTTTAATTATAACTAACATAACATGAATAAATAAACACGAATAAACAAGTTATTTTGAATCTCTATCTTCAAGTAACGTGATAGGATAAATTATCTTCAAGTAACGTGATAGGATAAATTCAACAATTTCACACTTCTTAGAGTACCAAGAACTCATAAGAAATCATTAAAAAGATTTAATTGATTGAATAGTTTCCTACCCTATATCATTATTTGCATAAGGTTTTACAGTAAGTACCATTCGCTTTTTATCATCATTAAGAGAAAGATAAATCCATATTGGATTAAACCATGAATGATTAATAAAAAAAAAAAAAAAAAAGAAATAAGAATCACATTCTATAAAGAAATAAGAATCACATTCTATAACAATATTATACTCTTAAACGGAAGACTGGTCGAAAAGACAATCTTTATTTTGATCTATTTTATTATGATATAGATTATGATATAGATATATATTTTATTTTTTATTATAGATTAATAAAATTATAGATTAATAAAATGATCGTGGGTCAGGTATGTTCTGGGACGGAAGGATTCGAACCTCCGAATAGCGGGACCAAAACCCGTTGCCTTACCACTTGGCCACGCCCCATTTCTAGTCGACACTAATAAACACTAATATTGGTACTGGTTGTTCGTCAACTCAAGTCTAAATATCTATTATCTATAAAATAGATTACTAGAATTTTTATACATGTAGGCGTAGAATTAAACAGAATTTATTGATCATTACATATAATTCAATTAAGATATTGTATGAAAGTATGGTTTATTCTATTCTCTTTTGATTTGAGAATTGAAGGATTTTTGATTGGGTGAGTTCAAATCAAAGAAAGTTTTTTGGTCTATCTTATTTTCTTTTTATTCATTTTTCTTTTCTATGAATAATAACATATTTATAATAATAAAATAATAAAAATAATAATAAAATAATAAAAAACTCAATTTATTAATAACTCAATCAAAATAAATAAAATACAATTATCCTCAAGAACAAAATGTTTGTTATGCTTAATATATTTAGTTTGATCTGTATCTGTCTTAATTCTGCTCTTTATTCAAGTAGTTTTTTCGTCGCCAAATTGCCCGAGGCCTACGCTTTTTTAAATCCAATCGTAGATGTTATGCCAGTAATACCCCTGTTTTTTTTTCTCTTAGCCTTTGTTTGGCAAGCTGCTGTAAGTTTTCGATGATATCTTTAATTTAATAATGTCTAGACAAATTCATGATTTATTGAAAAAAAAAAAATTCAAAGAAAAGAATTGATAAGATCAGATAAGTCTTACACCCTCAATTCAAATATTGAAATTCTTGTACAACCGCGAAAAATCTGGATCACCCCACTTTATTTCTTGGTGTCAAAATAAAAAAAAAATAGTAGGGTATGCGGTATAAAAACGGAGAATCTATTCTCTTTTTTACTAAAAAAAATCTTGGAGATTATGTAATGCTTACTCTCAAACTATTTGTTTACACGGTAGTGATATTCTTTGTTTCTCTCTTTATTTTCGGATTCCTGTCTAATGATCCAGGACGTAATCCTGGACGTGAAGAATAAAAGATAAGGTTTTTGTTTTCCTTGCTTGATTTTTAAATGTTCTTAGTTAGGATTTTATCTATTACACATTTTTAACTATTAACTATTAAATATTAAAAATAAAAAGAGCTCGCGAAAAATTTGAAAGAAAATACCAAGTCATCAACAAAAACGGAAAGAGAGGGATTCGAACCCTCGGTACGAAAAACTCGTACAACGGATTAGCAATCCGACGCTTTAGTCCACTCAGCCATCTCTCCTCCCAATTGAAAAAGGATAATACTATGTTACATTATAAAAAATAAGGATTGAAAGAGCCCTTCATAATATTTTTTTTCATCCGAGAGTGCTTTTTAGTTCCACGGCCCGGCTAAGTACTGACCAGGCCGGGCCCGCCATTTATTGTTCCAACGAATCATAAATAATTTTTTTTTATTTGAAAACTAAAATACTTGCTTGTTATTACGATTGGAAAAATAAAAACTCTTTTGATTTCTATGATATAGAATCAAATGATATCGAATCAAAGTGTCGTTTCTTATCTTAATTTTTTATATTTATTCTTTATTTTCTTTATTCCTTTTATTTTAGTAAAGTTTTATTTTAGTAAAGTAAATAAATAACAAAAAGGGAGCTGTGGATTCTTGCACAATACATTTTCATGTATGTTATGGCTTAAGTAGTTTTGTCGAGACGTCTAGGTCAAAAACCTCCGGCAAAAAAACACTTGTTATTTAGTTTTAGTTATTGAAATTTAATGAATTCTCTTTTCCGAATCTCATTGGGTTCTCTGATACAACACGTAAACGCTCTAATTTTCATGATTATTTTATGATCCTATCCTTTCTTTTTACTCTTTTAACTTTTTATTACGACCCATTTTCTTGTTCGACAAAAGGTTCATTTATATACAATAATCGGATTGTAGCGGGTATAGTTTAGTGGTAAAAGTGTGATTCGTTCTATAATCCTTTATATAGTTAAGGGGTCTTTCGGTTTGATTAATATTTCATTCCGACCAAAAACTTTATTTCTTAAAAGGATTTAATCCTTTACCTCTCAATGAAAAATTCGAGGAAGAATATACATTCTCGTGATTTGTATCCAAGAATCAATTAAAAATTGAAAAATTGGATTATGAGATTACGAAACATAATTTTTTTTTTTTTATTAGATCAATACTTCTAATTGAATAAGTATGAGTAAAGGATCCATGGATAAAGATAGAAAGTGGCTTTCTAATCGTAACTAAATCTTTAATTTGGAATTTGTATTACGGAAATTGAAGCAAAATGGCTATTAAACAATGACTTTGGTTTACTAGAGACATCGACAAATTGTTTTAGCTCGGTAGAAACAAAATGCTTTTCCTAAGGATTCTCTCACATAGAAATAGAGAACGAAGTAACTAGAAAGGTTGTTATAATATAATCCCCCTCTTTTCTATAGGGATCGTCTAGAAAGCGGGTTGTTCTGAATACATTCAGACAGAAAAGCTGACATAGATGTTATGGGTGGAATTTTTTTTTTCGTTCATGTCTTAATATAGGAATTTATACATCTTCCATAAAGGAGCCGAATGAAACCAAAGTTTCACGTTCAGTTTTGAATTAGAGACGTTAAAAATGATGAATCAACGTCGACTATAACCCCTAGCCTTCCAAGCTAACGATGCGGGTTCGATTCCCGCTACCCGCTTTTACTTTATTTTTTTATTAAATTAATAAGAAATAAAAAAAAAATAGAATTAAATATTTTGAGATTTTTATTATTTTATAAAAAATTTTATGAATATAATTAATGTAATGCATCATTGACTTGAATACGGAATTCCCGGAATTGGTTCAACTTTTTTTCCGAACAAGAAATAGGAAAATTGGAAT